CGAAAAATTGAGCGTTTCCTATCACAACCCTTCTTCGTGGCAGAAGTATTTACTGGTTCTCCAGGAAAATATGTTGGTCTCACAGAAACAATTAGGGGGTTTCAGCTGATACTTTCCGGAGAATTAGACAGTCTTCCCGAGCAGGCCTTTTATTTGGTGGGTAACATAGATGAAGCTACCGTGAAAGCTATGAACTTAGAAGTGGAGAGCAAATTGAAGAAATGACCTTAAATCTTTGTGTACTGACTCCTAATCGAATTATTTGGGATTCAAAAGTGAAAGAAATCATTTTATCTACTAATAGTGGACAAATTGGCGTATTACCAAACCACGCCCCCATTGCCACAGCTGTGGATATAGGTCTTTTGAGAATACGCCTCAACGACCAATGGTTAACGGTGGCTTTGATGGGCGGTTTTGCTAGAATAAGTAATAATGAGATCACCATTTTAGGAAATGATGCGGAGATGGGTACTGACATTGATCCGCAAGAAGCTCAACAAGCTCTTGAAATAGCTGAAGCTAACTTGAGTAGAGCTCGGGGCAAGAGACAAGCAATTGAGGCAAATCTCGCTCTCAGACGAGCTAGGACACGAGTAGAGGCTGTCAGTGTTATTTCCTACTAGTAAACAAAGAAATACATAAAAAAAGAAGTTCGTTAGAAGTTCCTTATTATACATCACATTTGGATTCCGCCAGTTGAACACAATCAAGTCTCAACTGATTATACAACGAAAAAAAGAAGATGGATAGAAAAACTTATTAGATACCATTGACTTCGGTATCTAATAAGTTCTACCTTACCTACTATTGGATTTGAACCAATGACTCCCGCCGTATGAAAGCAATACTCTAACCACTGAGTTAAGTAGGTTATTTATCATCACAAAAAAAGGACCCGTCGCTTCGGGGATTATAGGTGGAATATCATTTCTAAGCAATACCAATCCATTAAAACGGATCAGAGAGCTATCGTGTAGTATCATGGAATACCCATCTTGACAAGAGATTCTCCATATGTTAAGATATCCATAAGGGCTATAGCTCAGTTAGGTAGAGCACCTCGTTTACACGTGCGCCAATGCTTTTCAAGGGAGCCTATTATGCAATGAACATAATTTATCTTATTGAGAAATAGAAATCGATGTCTTACTCCATAGATTCGAGGGAACAGGAGAACAATAGCCTGACAAATATTTGGTTCGGTCCGATTCGGGTACGAATTCAGGTGCCCAATCAAATGGAACCCGCCGTTGATTTGATAATTGATAAGGTAAATACCCAACCCAGTCCATTCAATGCTAGGCATAATGAGTATAAGGTCCTCAAAAGAAACTCTTTTCGTCCTATGAACTTTAAGGTGTATGAAGTTTCATATTTGACTCTTGCAGCGGGGCGATAGAAATTCTATTTCACTTAGGTTAATCTAGTCCGGAAGCAGACCTAAGTCAAGGTAACCCTTCTTTGAAACACTTTGGTATTGCTCCTGTATCAAAATACAAATAATGAATCAGAGCACATGGAACCATCTCATTATCCTCTTATTTTCCTGTAAAGATAAAATATGGTGGACTAACTGATATTTACATCAGTTGATGAAAGAGCCCAATGCAAAAAAATGCATGTTGGGTCTTTGAAACAGTTCGAATCATTTCGATAATAATTAGTTTGATCTGTTTTACCGAGACGGTCTACGGTTCGAGTCCGTATAGCCCTAATACATTCTATTTTTGTTTTGTGTGGACATTCTCTATTTGAGTTTTATCTAGTTTTCATTTCCTCCATATTATATAGATTATAAGCATTTTATGTGAATCATTTATGATTCCGTTGATTCTACTACGTTTTGTGGTATCTTTCATTATGCAGCGTAGGTTTGCTCTAAAACAAATTTGTAGCGAAACATAAACCATCTGTTGGTTTGACTTTACTAATTGTTATTGCCAAAACAAACAAGTAGTTTTGTTCATCCCCAATCGTGATTTTTCTTTAGTACTCGATTCTTTTTTATTTCTGAGAGGGCCTGGATAGTACAGATTCCAAGTTTCGCATTTTTTTGTTTTGTATAGTGTATAGAAAGATATAAGTTGTTATATGTAAAGGTTCCTCGAACCTCAGCGTATTAAATAAATTAAGGAAAATCTAAATTTTCATCTAGGACAAGGAAAAGAAAGAAAATGGAATTGTGCGGTGCATTAGATTATGTTTACTATTGAATCAATAGAAGAAGATCCTCCACATTTTAATGAAAAGAATACTTTGAATGGAATAGGCTAGAGATCTTTAGCCATTTTACCCCATATGACTACTTAAATTGCATTTTTTTTTATTGAAATGCAAAAAAGGAGGTTCCGCGTTGTATGAATCTTTAAACAAGAAATGCCCCATAGCAAACAAATTCTAAACTATGTGGTTTGATCAAAAGAAATTCTCATTTCGTCTAAGAAGTTCCGGATGAATTGCAAATTCCAATCGAATAATTCATCCTATTCCACCTTAA